TTATAAAGTAAGCTAACCTAAGCTAGTGGGTTCATACCCCAAATATGATTAATTCCTTTGTTAATAAATACTTTAAAAATTTTATTCCTATGAATATTGGCAATTAGAATCATAATAGCCCTTTCTTCATCCTCTATAATAGCACTATGACTCTGTCTAGAAATTAACATAATAAGTTTTATTCCACTAATAAATTCAAGGTCCTTAATCTCAACAGAAAGATTAACTTTATATTTTATTGTTCAAGCGTTGGCCTCCTCCATTTTTATTTTTTCAATTTCTTTTTTCCTACTTAACTGAATCTTCCTTTTCCAAAAAATAACATACTTCCTTATTGTATCTATATTAATTAAACTAGGTGCACCTCCATTCCATTTTTGATTCCCCCAAATTTGTGAGGGACTCCCCCTCCTAACATTCTTTCTCCTCACCACTATCCAAAAATTTATCCCCCTTCATATTCTTACATTTAGAGATACACGCATCTTACCTCTTTTTATTCTTCTATCAACTATCGTTGGCTCTTTTGGAGGATTCACCCAATTTTCAATCCGCAAAATCCTAGCTTTTTCTTCCATTGCACACTTAGGCTGGATAATGAGTCTGATTTATACCACCAGCAGCCTTTGGCTTATTTATCTTTTGACATATTTAACTCTCATCGGCCTAACCCTTGTAATTCTCTCCATGTCCTCAATTAATTTTATTAATCAAGTAAAACCAAATTCCTCTAATAACTGTAACCTAACCTTAATTATTTCTCTTCTATCCCTAGGGGGTATGCCCCCTTTTTTGGGATTTTTTATAAAATGGTTAGCTATAAGGGTAATCATAGCCCACGCCCTTGTGTTGTTAATCCCTCTAATTATATCTTCATTAATTAATCTTTACTTTTACACTCGAGTTTTATACCCATTAATATTAAAATTTTACTCCAAGAGTAAGTACACCTTCTCTTTGAATTTTCCTTTAACAATAATATTAACCCTTCAAATCTCCTCAATCTTTTTACTAATCCCATTTATTTAAGCCTTTAAGTTAAAAAAACTGTATGCCTTCAAAGCATAAATTAATTATAATTAAGTCTTAGTTCACATCTTTAAATTTGCAATTTAATATTTTTCTTAAAATATAAGACCAGTAAAAAAGCCTTACACTTATAAATAAATTTACAATTTATCACCTTCATCAGTCACTTTACCGCGATGACTTTTTTCTACCAACCATAAAGACATTGGCACTATATATCTAATCTTCGGAGCATGATCAATAATAATTGGGATGTCCCTTAGCATCCTCATTCGAGCCGAATTAGGACAACCTGGATCCCTTATCGGGGATGACCAAATTTATAATGTAATTGTTACCGCTCATGCATTCATCATAATTTTTTTCATAGTTATACCAATTATGATTGGGGGGTTTGGGAATTGACTTACACCTATTATATTAGGTGCACCAGATATAGCCTTCCCCCGGATAAATAACATAAGCTTTTGATTACTCCCCCCTTCACTTATACTTCTTATAACTTCAGCTATAGTAGAAAATGGAGCAGGAACAGGATGGACTGTTTACCCCCCCCTAGCCTCCAATATTTCCCATTCCGGAATATCAGTTGATCTAACCATCTTTAGCCTCCATTTAGCAGGAATTTCTTCTATCCTAGGCTCGATCAACTTTATCACCACCATCCTAAATATACGTCAACAAGGAATAACTCTTGAACGCATACCTCTCTTTGCCTGGTCAGTACTTATTACAACAATTCTTTTACTTTTATCCCTTCCAGTTCTTGCTGGGGCAATCACAATACTTTTAACCGATCGAAATTTTAATACGTCCTTCTTTGACCCTGCAGGGGGAGGTGACCCAATTTTATACCAACATTTATTTTGATTTTTTGGACACCCAGAAGTTTATATTTTAATCTTACCTGGATTTGGTTTAATCTCCCATGTTATCTGTTTCCAAACTGGAAAAAAGGAACCCTTTGGAACCTTAGGAATAATTTATGCTATAATAGCAATTGGCCTGCTAGGATTTATTGTATGAGCACATCATATATTTACAGTTGGAATAGATGTAGATACCCGAGCCTATTTCACAGCAGCAACAATAATCATTGCAGTCCCAACCGGAATCAAAATCTTTAGCTGACTAGCTACCTTACATGGTGTTCATAGTCAATTTGACACCCCCCTTTTATGAAGTTTGGGGTTTGTCTTTTTATTCACTGTAGGAGGCTTAACTGGAATTATTCTAGCAAATTCTTCTCTTGATATTATTCTTCATGATACCTACTATGTTGTAGCACACTTCCACTATGTTCTTTCTATAGGAGCAGTATTCGCCATTTTAGCAGGAATTACACACTGGTTCCCAATATTCTTTGGTTTATCTTTTAATACAATTTTATTAAAAATTCACTTCATAATTATATTTATTGGAGTAAACCTAACTTTTTTCCCTCAACATTTCCTTGGGTTAAGAGGGATACCTCGCCGTTACTCAGACTATCCGGATTTTTTCACTAAATGGAATGTTATCTCTACTTTAGGCTCAATTTTATCAGCTATCAGAGTAATCATATTTATCTTCATTTTATGAGAAGCTATAATAAGAAAACGATGTATAATTAATTCTCAATTTGTTACTTCATCCATTGAATGACAAATAAATTTTCCCCCTTCGGAACACACGTTCAATCAAACCAACATTCTAATTAAATAATAAACAAATGATAACATGAGCCAACTTAACCTTCCCTAATGCTAATTCTCCTATCATAGAACAATTAATTTTTTTCCATGACCACTCAATAACTGTCATCATTCTCATTATTGTAATCACATTATACATAATCTTCAATACTACATATAATAACCTTACGTCCCGGTTTTTAATGGAAGGCCAAGAAATCGAAACCTTATGAACCATCCTACCAGCAATTATCCTAATAATAATTGCCTTACCTTCCCTCCGCTTACTATATTTAATAGAGGAATCCTTTTACCCCTCTATCTCTATAAAAGTTATTGGTCATCAATGATATTGGTCTTATGAATACCCAGATTTCAATATTGAAATAGATACTTTCATAATTCCCATCAACGACATAAACCTTGAGACATTTCGTCTTTTAGACGTTGACAACCGAATTGTAGTCCCATTCAATACAAATATTCGGCTTCTAATCACAGCTGCAGATGTTATCCATTCCTGAACCATCCCTTCCATTGGTGTAAAAATAGACGCAGTACCAGGGCGACTTAATCAAATTTCAACAATTACAAATCGACCTGGAATTTTCTTCGGACAATGCTCTGAAATCTGTGGGGCTAATCATAGATTTATGCCTATTTCAATAGAAGTAACCTCTTTAGCCAGCTTTTTATCTTGAATTAAAAATTTTTCATTGAATGGCTGAAATGAAAGCATTGGTCTCTTAAACCATTTTATAGTACCACCTACTTTCAATGGGGAAACTAGTTTAATAAAAATATAAGAATGTCATTCTTAAGATACTCAGTGTTTCCCAATCCCTCAACTCTATCCTATAAATTGAAGCCTTCTACTTACATTTTTCCTAATAAATATTATTATCATTTTAATATTTTTATACTTCGTTCCTCTTAAATATTTTTCCAAAAATAATCTAATTACTAAATCGCTCTTAGCAAAAACCTGAAAATGATAATAAATTTATTCTCAATCTTTGACCCCTCAACCTCTTCATCAACGTCTTTAAACTGAATCTCAACTTCAATCCCATGTGTCTTAATCCCGACTATATACTGGGTTATCCCTTCACGAATTCATTATATCTGACTCTCCCTTTCTTCATATTTAATAACCGAATTAAAGACTATCTTTTCTCAAAAAAAAATAAAATTTCTTATACTTCTTGTGACCATCTTCTGATTTATCTTAAGTTGTAATTTCCTTGGTCTATTCCCTTATATCTTTACCCCTACAAGACATATTAATCTAACATCCACAGTAGCTCTTCCCTTATGATTATCCTTTATACTATATGGATGGACAAATCAAATAAATTATATATTTGCTCATCTGGTTCCTAATGGAACTCCTCTCTTTTTATCTATTTTTATAGTATGCATCGAAACAATTAGAAATTTAATCCGCCCTTTAACATTAGCTGTTCGACTCTCAGCAAACATAATCTCAGGGCATCTTCTACTATGCTTATTAAGAAGCCTCCTCCATTTTACACCTTCTCTTAGAATACTAATTATGCCTCCCCTTATAACTCTCTTAATTCTTGAAAGAGCAGTTGCTCTCATCCAAAGATATGTCTTTGTTACATTAACTGCGCTTTACTTAAATGAATTAAACTAATGACCTTTCATCCCTTTCATATAGTAGATAAAAGTCCCTGACCATTAACAGGATCAATCGCTGCACTCACTTTTATAGTAGGAATAATTAATATAATATACTCCTCCAATTTTAGCATTCTTCTATTTGCCTTAACAATTACTCTCCTAACAATAATTCAATGGTGACGAGATGTCTCCCGAGAAGCATCACTTCAAGGGCACCATACCTTAATTGTATTAAATAATATAAAATGAGGAATATTATTATTTATTTTATCAGAAGTTTTGTTCTTCACATCATTCTTCTGAGCCTTTTTTCATAGAAGTCTTTCCCCAAACATTGAAATTGGCTCAGCATGACCTCCAATAGGAGTAACCCCTTTTAATCCATTTAGAATCCCCTTACTAAATACAATAATTCTCCTCAGTTCTGGAATCTCAGTAACTTGATGCCACCATAGAATCTTATCAAAAAATTATAAAGAAACAGTAACCTCTTTATCTATTACCATTATACTAGGTTGCTTATTCACCTTATTACAAATATGAGAATATTTACAGGCTCCTTTTTCCATTTCTGACTCAATTTATGGTTCAACTTTCTTCATATCAACTGGGTTTCACGGGTTACATGTTCTTATTGGAACAACCTTCTTATCTGTTATACTTTACCGAATCACCCAAAATCAAATTTCAAATAAACACCACTTTGGATTTGAAGCTGCTGCTTGATATTGACATTTCGTAGATGTAGTTTGGTTATTTCTATACACATTTGTGTATTGATGAACCTTTTGTTTTATTAGTATAAAAAGTACATTTAATTTCCAATTAAAAAGTTTTAAATAATAAAACAATTATATATCTCTACACATCATTAATTATCTCTGCATCTATCCTCACTTTAGGAAACATTTTAAAAAAAAAGCTTCTCTTTTCTAAAGAAAAAAATTCTCCTTTTGAATGTGGATTTGACCCCTTCTCTCTTTCTCGATGCTCCTTCTCTCTACGATTTTTCATAATTTCTATCATTTTTTTAATTTTTGATATTGAAATTATTATTATCTTGCCTTTACCTCTCCTATCGAAATCCCTCAACACTCCTTTAATTACTAATTTAATAATAATCTTACTACTAATTTTCATTGGTCTAATCTATGAATGAAAAAATGGAATAATTGAATGATTAAAATAGAATAGTATTTAATTTTATAAAATCTAACCTGCAATTAGAAATTGCCTTAGCCTATTCTAAGAATGAAGCGATATATTTGCAATCAGTTTCGACCTGACTCTAGGACTCCCTTTCTTATTAATAGAAGCCAAAAAGAGGCTATTCACTGTTAATGAATACATTGCAAATTCCCCTATTAAGACCACAAAAAAGGCTGCTAACCTTTACCTAATGATTTCATTTGGTCTTTATTTTTATAGTGTATTTCTAACACATAACATTTTCATTGTTAAGATGCTCTGCTAAAAATACATCCTTGAAGATTTTATCTTAACATTTTCAGTGTTATATTTTTATATTAAACTACAAGAATAGTATAATCAAATTAGTATTACTACTATAAAAAATAAATAATCCCTAAAACTTCTTAATTGGGCCCACTGGATTAAGCCTCCTGTGGTTATGTTGATCTTATAAGCTCCTTGAGGGCCAAACTCTTCCAGCCATCTCACATCATTTTTTAAAAAATATTGCCCTAAATTTACTCTTTTCAAAAATACATCACTTGTTAAGAAAGATAAGAACCACATTCCACTCAAAAAATTTCTTACCTTGGTGTCTATAATTCTAACAGACCCAGAAATAAAAATTCAAAATCTCCATAAACCCAGCATGATAATACCAATGTTAATAATCTTTACATTAAAACTTAAAACTCTACAACCATCCCAATCTAAAATTATAAATCATCTTAATCTAGAACCAAAACACACTACTACAAAACCTATAATAAAAATAGGAATCTCCATTCAAACTGACCAACAATAATTAAAAGATGTATTTTTGAATACCCCCCTTCACATTGAATAATACATTACTCGTAGGGAATAAAAACAAGTTCTGAAAGTTGCTACAATAACTATTAAAATGATTAATAAATTTCTTTCCTCTATGTAAATACACTCTAAAATTAAGTCTTTAGAAAAAAAGCCTCTCAAAAAGGGTACCCCAAACAAAGATATATTAGCTAAACTAAAACAGACCCCTATCAAGGGGTTTGTTTTAAAAACACCCCCCATAAATCGAATATCTTGACTTAGTAAACTCGAATGAATCATAAAACCTGCGCATAAAAATAGTATAGCTTTAAATACAGCGTGAGTTAACAAATGGAAAAATGCTAAATCAGGAACCCCTATTGATAAAATTAACATTATTAATCCTAATTGACTTAAAGTTGACAATGCAATAATCCTCCTTAAATCTATTTCCATAATAGCTCCAATCCCAGACATAACCATAGTTGTTAAAGATAAATATAATAATGCCCTTGAAAAATATCCAATTTGAAATAAAAAATTAAATCGAATCAATAAATAAACACCAGCTGTTACAAGTGTAGAAGAATGAACTAATGAAGAAACCGGAGTTGGAGCTGCTATAGCAGCTGGAAGCCACGCTGAGAATGGAATTTGAGCTCTCTTAGTTATCCCCGCAACAAGAATCATAAACCCAACCATCACTATAACGTTACTATAGACATGAAAATCAAAAGTTCCTCTACTCACCAACATAGCAACACTTAATAAAATTATTACATCCCCCACCCGATTTGAAAGAACAGTTATCATCCCTGCTCTATCTGACTTATAGTTTTGATAATAAATAACTAAACAGTAAGAAACAAACCCCAAGCCATCCCACCCCAACAAGATTATCAATAGGTTTGGACTAATAATCATCATAATTATAGACCCAACAAATAATAAGACACCATAACAAAAATAATCCCTCCGACTCTCCAAACATATATAATCATTTCTATACAAAATTACCATACCAGAAATAAATAAAACCACCCCAACAAATATCATTCTAACTCAATCCAACAGAAAAAATAGCTTAATTTCTCAGTTGCCTGAAATTAATAAATAATATTCACAAATAACAACTATTACAGTAGAAAGTATTCATACCCCTATTAATAGTCCTAAGCCTCTTAAAATTAAAAGAAAAAATCCTCAATAAAAAAAAATTACCTAATGAAAAACTTCTTTAAAGCCACAATTTAAAATTTTATATAAACTAATTAAGTAGATTCATAGAGAAAAAATCTCTATCTTTAAAATTCAATAAAGTAAAGGGATCAAATGAAGACATATTAATAATAATTCACGAATAGAAACTCTGTAAACCCCATAACTAAACCATCCCTTCCCATGATGAAGATAACTAAATATATAAAGAGAATAAACAGCGCTAAAAAATGAAATTAAACCTAAAGGAACCATAACCATAACTCTTCATTTAATTAATCTCCCCATTAAAAATACTTCACCCCCCAAATTCATCGTTGGTGGAGCAGCTATATTTGAAGCACAAAAAATAAACCACCACACCATTAAAAAGGGAAATATCTGCCCCACCCCCTTTAATAAAAGTATGCTTCGGGTAAAAAATCGCTCATAGTAAAAGTTTGCTAAACAAAATAAACCTGATGAACAAAGACCATGCCCCAACAACATCATTAAATTTCCGTAACAACCTCAACTACATATACTAAAAATCCCCCCCAATGATAGCCCTATATGACAAACAGATGAATATGCAATTAAAGCTTTCAAATCCACTTGACAAAAACAAATTATTCTTACAATTAGCCCCCCAATCAAAACTATTCTAATAATCCAATGCCCACTTTTGATTATCATAGTCTCAATCAAAATTTTAATCCGAAATAAACCATACACACCTAACTTTAATAACACACCAGCCAATACCATAGAACCCGCCACTGGAGCCTCAACATGAGCTTTCGGTAATCATACATGAACAATAAATATGGGTAACCTAATAAGGAACCCTACAATGCCAGCCATCAATCAAATGTAATTTCCCTCAACTTCAATTCAATAATTATAAACAAATCTTAATCTATTTCTATAAAATAGCAAAAAAACTAATAAGGGTAGGGATCCACCCACAGTATAAAACAATATATAGAGCCCAGCTTGTAACCGCTCAGGTTGAGCACCTCACCCCATAATCAATATAATAATAGGGAATAACACCGCCTCAAAAAATAAATAAAAACCAATTAAATGAATAATAGAAAAACATATCACTAATAGGACTAGTATTAACACAATATAAAAATTAAATAACCCCTCATTAAAAATTTTCATGTTAAATCTCGCAAGACACATTAATATCCCTACCCATAATCTTAATTCAACTAACATAAATCTTATCAAATCAACATTTAAAACCTTCCCAATATACAGACATCTTATTGATCAATCAGCAATAATAAAGTTAATTAATGTTATACCTATTATTACCATAATAACTTCAATTAATCCAAAATATTTGTAACATACAAGCATCAAAATTAAACCCATAACAATTATTAGCATTTTAATAAACTTATAATATTTAGCCTATCTCTCCCATAAAAGTATACACTAGAAACAAGAACCCCCAACCCCAAACCAGCTTCACAAACAACTAGAATTATAAATATTAAAGCATCAATAAAAAGATCCTTGCACCCCATTACTATAACTACATTAATTAAAACACCCAAATACATAAATTCTAAGCATATTAACACCATCAAAAGATGTTTTTGGTTAAACATAAGACTCATTAAACCAGAAAAATACACAATTAAACCAAATAGCATCATTAGTTATAATAGTTTAATTAAAACAGAGGTCTTGTAAACCTAAAATGATCAATCTTATAACTTCAGAAAGGATCTCTCAGCTTAAATCCCCAAAATTCATATATTCTGTTATACTACTTTCTGATATCAAAATCCTCATTCTCCTCTCTACCTTATTTATCTCCTCTTTACACCCAGTATCAATAATCATAGTGATAATTATAACTACCCTCCTTTTAATTTTACTTATATATTTAAGCCTAAAATTTTCATGATTTCCTTTAATCATCACTTTATTAATACTAGGAGGACTCCTAGTAATTTTCCTTTACATCACAAGCCTGACTCCTAACAAAAAATTTAATTTTAAAAAAATTTTCCTTCTTCCTTTCCCTATTTTTATACTATTCATTGCAAATATACAATCATCTATTCTCACCCCTATAAATCTACCCAAACTTGAAATAATTTTTATAAAATTTTACAATATTATACTAATCTTCATAATATTTTATTTACTCCTAACTCTAATAGCTATTATAAGTCTAATTCAAACAAACCTAGCCCCTATTAAAGTAAACTAATGATAACACGGAAAATCCATCCCCTTATTAAACTTATCAATTCAACCATCATTGACCTTCCTGCCCCATCCAATATTTCATATATATGAAATATTGGATCCCTTCTTAGCTTATGTCTAATAATTCAAATCCTAACCGGCATTTTCCTAGCTATACATTTCTCCAGAGACATTACTACCGCATTTAGAAGAGTCTCTCACATTTCACGAGACGTAAATTTTGGATGAATAATCCGCGCCTCACATGCAAACACCGCCTCATTCTTTTTTATTTTCATTTATGCCCACATTGGCCGAGGGCTGTACTATTCATCTTTTATTCTTAAAGGACCTTGATTATCCGGTACCCTAATCATTTTAATTTTAATAGCAACAGCATTTTTAGGTTATGTTCTACCGTGAGGACAAATATCATTCTGAGGTGCTACAGTCATTACCAATCTCCTATCAGCTATCCCATATATTGGCCCTTCCACTACTCAATGAATCTGAGGAGGATTTTCTGTTGATAACCCAACCCTAACTCGATTTTTTACTCTTCATTTCCTATTCCCATTTATTCTAACTATACTCATCATTATCCACATCTCATTGCTTCATGAAACAGGGTCCACTAACCCTCTAGGGACCACTATAAACATTGATAGGATCCCGTTTCATCCCTATTTCTCATTAAAAGACATTTTAGGTGGAATCTTAATTTTATTAATTATAACCTCAGTAATTCTAATTAAACCTTATATATTTTCAGACCCCGAAAACTTCTTACCAGCCAATCCCTTAGTAACCCCTCCCCATATCCAACCTGAATGATATTTCTTATTTGCATACGCAATTCTACGCTCTATCCCAAACAAGCTGGGTGGAGTAATTGCTCTAATTACATCAATCCTAATCATTGCCACACTCCCTTTTTCATCAAACCCAAAATTCAAAACAATGTCAATAAACCCTATCAAACCCCTCCTATTTTGGACATTCACTAACATTTTCCTACTCCTAACATTTATCGGAGCCTGCCCTGTAGAAGCCCCATTTATTCTTGAAGGTCAAATCCTAACTGTCTTATACTTTTCCTTCTTTTTACTCCTCCCAGCACTTAAATGACATCTTAACTATACAAGTATATACTTTGAAAGTATAAAAAAGGGCAACCTATTTGTCTTTTCTATTTTTGATACAAATAAAAAAAATAAAGCTTACCTTTAATATAAAAATCAAGTATAAAATGAAAATTCTTGAGGGGAGAATAACCTTTCAAGCCAACATTATTAACCTATCATACCGATATCGAACCAAAGTCCCTCGAACCAGTAAATAGATATATATTAATATAATTACTCCCCAACATATCCTTCCCAAACCCCCCAATAACATAACAGAGGAAATTATTCTTATAAAGATAATATTCCCATACTCCGACATGAATAAAATAGCAAATCCATATGACCCATACTCAATATTAAACCCCGATACCAACTCCGACTCTCCTTCAGATAAATCAAATGGGCTTCGGTTAGTTTCAGCAAGACAAGATACTACTCATAAAATTATTATACTTATAAACCCTCACATTAATCAATACCCTTCTTGAAATCATACAATATCAAACAAATTAAATCTACCTCTTAACAATACCAATCCAATCATAATTATAGCTAATCTTACTTCATAAGAGATTACTTGGGCTAAACCCCGAAAAGAACCTAATAATGCATACTTCGAGTTAGAAGATCACCCTCCTCCCAAAATTACATAAACCCCCAAACTAGAAATACATAGAAAATAAATTAAGCCAAACTCCAAATCAATCTGGTAAAATTTTCATATAAAAATAACTCAAAATATTAATATTAAAATTAAAGACAGCAAAGGGATAAATAAATATAAAATTAAGTTCATCCACCTTATATAATTAGTCTCCTTACTAAATAGCCTAATTACATCAGCAAAAGGTTGAAAAACACCTAAAACACCCACTTTGTTAGGTCCTTTTCGGAGGTGCACATAACCTAATACCCTCCGCTCCATTAAAGTAAAAAAAGCAACTCTCAATAAAACTATAATTAAAAGGAGAATAAATCTAACAATATTAACCACTATTAAAGGAATATTCATCTAGGAAGCTTAAATTCCTTGCATATCTATCTGCCACTTTAATCTAACTACTAAATGCTAAAGAAGCATACTCAAATTCTAAATTTGACACAATTAATCTGCCAATTTAGTCTATAAACATTATAAAAACACTTTCAATTATTAATTCCTTTCGTACTATAAAAATTTTCATATCTATCTAGATAGAAACCGACCTGACTCACGCCGGTCTGAACTCAGATCATGTAAGAATTTAAAAGTTGAGCAAACTTCCTCTTGTAACTCCTGCATCACATAAGAATCTTAATCCAACATCGAGGTCGCAAACTATTTTATCTATATGAACTATCCAAAATTATCACGCTGTTATCCCTAGAGTATTTTATTCAAATCCTCATTATTAATGGGCCTAATAACCTTCTTTTTAAGATACTTAATCTTAAAAAATCACCCCAACCAATTAAAATAAAATTATTAAAGTTAATTAAATTACTTTAAACAAATTCATAGGGTCTTCTTGTCCCAAAATACCATGAAGATTTTTTCATCTTCATACTAACTTCTAATATAAAAAAGAATAAAGCTTTCCTATGTAAAACCATTCTCTTAGCACCCAATTAAAGCCTTATTACAATACCTTTGTATAGTCACAATACCACAGCAATTTATAATACATTGAGCAGGTTTTATATCTTATCTCACCAAGATACAATGTTTTTGATAAACATTCATAAGTCCTTTTTTGCCGAATTCATTCTTTTTTAATTACTTAATTATATTTATTTAAATACCTATTTTAAAATTTATTATACTAATTTTAACATCAATCCCTTTAATTTTTAGTTATTTAAAACAGCTTAAATCTAATAATTTTAAAAATTAAAATTTTTTATTACAAAATAAGTAAATTATAAACCTTCTTAACCTTATCTTATACTATAAGACTTACTTTCAAGCTTATCCCTGAAAGTTAAATCCATAAATTCATTAATGTAACTAACTTATGGAAAAATGTATAATTTTATTACTCATAACCAGATATCTTTAATTTCGATTAAAATTTCATTTCTATAAATATTATTGAAAATATCTAAAACTACCCTCTTAATAATAAATAGCTCAATAAACTTCGGGAAGTTTAAAGCTTTAAACTTTTTTGTTAAACCCTAATACAAAAGGTACAATAAATTTACTTATAAGTAAATTTATTGTCACTTTTTCAACCCTCCTTCACAGTACTTTATACTATCACCATAACAAATATCTTTTATAATAAAAATTAATACCCCTCTTTACCACATATAATAGTAATTTCCAAATTATTAGAGTGGTCACAAACTCTTTTTCATCGTAAATGAAATATCCTCAATAGATTTCACCCTAAAAGACACCTTCCGGTACCCTTACTTTGTTACGACTTATCTCATACTGAGAGTGACGGGCGATATGTACATATTCTAGAGCTCTATTCAACCAAACATTATAATTCCAATTTACTATTAAATCCTAACAAATATTTCAATTTCCCCGATATTAATCAATGTAACTTATTTCAAACTAAATTTTTAGCTGCATTTTGACCTAACATTCAAAATAAAAATTTATTTCAATAATCATTATTCAAAATTATTAAATGATAGCGATATACAAACTGCTTAACCAAATTAAGTAAGATCCTTGTGTCTTATCAATTATAGAATAAATTCCTCTAAAAAGCTTAGAATACCGCCATAATCTTTAGATTTCATATAACTAACTACTACCAATCTCTCATATTTCATAATAGGGTATCTAATCCTAGTTTAAACCAAAAATTTCTAAAAATCAAATTATAAACCCCAACTATAAATTTCACCTAAATAGTTACCATAGAAAAAAAAATTTTTTTACTTCAACTCAATTTCTGTGCCCCCCCTGTGTAACCGCGGCGGCTGGCACAGGCTTCGCCAGAACTAATAAAAAATCTCTCTTTGGATAACAAAACTAAAAAAATCAATCTTCTATAAAATGTATTTTTTAAAAAGTAACATAAAGAACTTTATAAATAGAAATTTATAACTATATTAATATATCCTTTTCTCTCTAGTTTTTTTTAGTTTTTTAAACTAGAGAGAACTAAGGTATGTAAATAATTTTTATTCCCGTTGCTAACTATTATGTATATAATATATACATATGACAGATCTTGTTGTTTACGCGAGTAAACCATTAAATCGACTTTTATTTTTTATTATGTTGACTTCATTAACTTTGATTCTTTTTATCTTAGATGACAAATATATGTAATACAACAAAAGCCTTGCTTTCACAAGCAAGCATAAGATACCTAAAATTAGATGTAATTTGTGGTTGCTTGCTCCCAATTTTTTATAAATGAGATTATATTTTAATAAAATAAGAGTTAAATTTTTTTCTAAAAATAAAATGCCTGATAAAAGGATTATCTTGATAGGATAAATAATGTACTAACAGTGCTTTTATTAATTCCAATAGATTGATCTATTCCTTTTAAAATCAAAATTTAATGTGCCCTACACCAAGAA